ATATAAAAGAATGAGAAATGAATCATTAAAAAAGTAAAATGATAAAGAACATTTTTTTGTTGAATTTTATCTATGAATTGAAGTTACAACTAGTTAGTTTAGTTACATATAGAGGAGTTCCCTTTTAGGAAAACACAAACTAAAAAATCTCTGTTGCCGAAATAATTAAATATAAAGATAAAGGATAATTAAATAAAACGAGACGATAAATAATAAAGATTCCTTTTGAACCTTCAAATTGCTATTTAAACGAGTTTTTATTCATCAATTAAAATTAAATGCTTCCTAAAAAATTTTACATTTTCCATTGAATTGACCCCTTCACCTTCAATCTGGACGATTGAATAAAAAATGGGTTATTATGATTTCGAGCAAGCCGCTATGGTGAAATCGGTAGACACGCTGCTCTTAGGAAGCAGTGCTAGAGCATCTCGGTTCGAGTCCGAGTGGCGGCATAGTATCTTCTAAAAGAGATAGAATAAGTCCTATAATGAATTTAATTCCTGATTTCCATTCCATAAAATCTAGAAACCCTCGCTTTTTTCATAATTTTTATGATTTTTTCAACTTTAGAGCATATATTAACTCATATATCCTTTTCAGTCGTTTCAATTGTAATTACAATTCATTTTTTAACCTTATTCTTATTAGTCGATGAAGTTGTAGGACTATATGATTCATCAGAAAAGGGCATGATAGTTACCTGGTTATGTATAACAGGATTATTAGTCACTCGTTGGATTTATTCAGGACATTTCCCATTAAGTGATTTATATGAATCATTAATCTTTCTTTCATGGGGTTTCTCCCTTATTCATATGGTTTCCCATTTTAAAAAGCGTAAAAATGATTTAAGCGCAATAACCGCAACAAGTGCTATTTTTACCCAAGGCTTTGCCACTTCGGGTCTTTTAACCAAAATGCATCAATCCGCAATATTAGCGCCTGCTCTCCAATCCCAGTGGTTAATGATGCACGTAAGTATGATGGTATTAGGCTATGCAGCTCTTTTATGTGGATCATTATTATCAGTAGCTCTTCTAGTCATTACATTTCGAAAAGCCATAAAGATTTTTGGGAAAAACAATAATTTATTAAATCAGTCATTTTCGTTTGGCGCAATCCAATACATGAATGAAAGAAGCACTGTTTTATTAAACACTTATTTTCTTTCTTCTAAAAATTTTTACAGGTATCAATTGACTCAGCAATTGGATCGTTGGAGTTATCGTATTATTAGTCTCGGGTTTATCTTTTTAACCATAGGAATTCTTTCGGGAGCCGTATGGGCTAATGAGGCGTGGGGATCATATTGGAATTGGGACCCAAAGGAAACTTGGGCATTTATTACTTGGACCGTATTCGCGATTTATTTACATACCCGAACAAATACAAATTTTGAAGGTGTAAATTCCGCACTTGTGGCTTCTATGGGATTTCTTATAATTTGGATATGCTATTTTGGGGTCAATCTATTAGGAATAGGTTTACATAGTTATGGTTCATTTACATTAACATCTAATTGAATAAAGAGGCTAAGCCTACCAAATACTAACATAGGACAGCGTATATATAAGAAAACTTATTGTAAGCTGTCAAGAACCTTTTGAATCACTACACTACACCTTGATTCAAAAGGTTCTAACAAAAGCCAAAGATGTCTGATTAAAATTAAATTTAATTCTTTTACCTTTTTTTTACTTAACTAAAACTTAAGAGAAGAAAAAAGACTTATTTTTTTTTTTTTTCACTGTACAACGAACAATTTTAAAAATAATAGGATTACTTTTTGATTTTTTGTTTTATTCATGAAAACTCTCTATAAAAATAATTATATAGAATAGTTTCGACCTTCTCACCTGATAATGAGAGGACGAAATCCGGATAAATACCAATACCTATTACTGGGAGAAAGATAGAGATCGAAACAAATAACTCTCGTGGCCCAGAATCAAAAAAATAATAACTTGGAGCATTAAATAGCTTGTATCCATAGAACATTTGACGTGACATAGATAATGAATAAATAGGAGTTAATATCATTCCAATTGCCATTACGAAAGTAATTAGTATTTTTGGCATTAAAAAAGATTTTTGGCTGGTAATTATTCCAAAAAAGACTATCAATTCTGCAACAAAACCACTCATACCCGGTAATGCAAGAGAAGCCATCGATAAGATACTGAACATCGTAAATATTTTTGGAATCGGAATAGCCATTCCGCCCATTTCGTCGAGATAAACAAGACGCATTCTATCATAACTCGCTCCTGCCAAGAAAAAAAGTGCAGCACCGATAAATCCATGAGATATTATTTGTAAAATAGCTCCGTTGAGTCCTGTATCAGTTATAGAACCAATTCCTATAATTATGAAACCCATATGAGATACGGAGGAATAGGCTATTCTTTTTTTTAAATTCCGTTGACCAAGAGATGTTGAAGCTGCATAAATTATTTGCATTGTACCCACTATTATCAACCAGGGAGAAAATATGGAATGAGCATGGGGTAATAATTCCATATTGATCCGAACTAATCCATATGCTCCCATTTTTAATAAAATTCCGGCTAGAAGCATACAAGTACTGTAATGTGCCTCCCCGTGGGTGTCTGGTAACCACGTATGCAAGGGTATAATCGGCGATTTGACAGCAAAAGCAATAAGAAATCCAATATAGACTATTATTTCCAGTGCGACCGGATATGATTGATTAGCTAATGTTTCAAAATTTAATGTTGGTTCATTAGAACCGTATAAACCGATACCCAAAACCCCTATTAATAGAAAAATGGAACCCCCTGCAGTGTACAAAATAAATTTTGTAGCCGAGTACAGACGTTTCTTTCCCCCCCACATGGATAGAAGTAGATAAACGGGAATTAATTCGAACTCCCACATGATGAAAAAAAGTAAAAGGTCTCGAGAAGAAAATGATCCTATTTGACCACTGTACATTGCTAGCATCAGGAAATGGAATAATCGTGAATCTCGAGTAACTGGCCAAGCCGCCAAAGTGGCTAAAGTGGTGATAAATCCTGTCAGTAAAATGGGCCCTATAGAAAGTCCATCTATTCCCAATCTCCAGTAAAAATCAAAAAAATTTATCCATTTATAATCTTCCGCCAGCTGGATTAATGGATCGTCCAATCGGAAATGATAACAAAATGCATAGGTTGTTAGAAGGAGTTCGAATATGCATATACACATGGTATACCACTTAATTAGCTTATTTCCTCTATGAGGAAGAAAGAAAATTAAAGAACCTGCAAATATTGGTAAAACTACAATTATTGTTAACCAAGGAAAATAATTCGTGGTAAAGACAAGATACACTTGGACCAGAAAAACCCGTTCTCAAAAAGACTTTTTTTGAGCACGGGTTTTTTCAGTAAAAAAAAAATCAAATGGATTCAAAATGTATTCAAGTGGGGTTTTCTGGAACGTATCAATAAGCTAGACCCATGCTTCGAGTTGTTTCATGCCATAAATAAACTCGAACGCTCAAGAAATCTGTTGGACAAGCGGATTCACATCTCTTACAACCAACACAGTCTTCGGTTCGTGGAGCGGAAGCAATTTGCTTAGCTTTACATCCATCCCAAGGTATCATTTCTAACACATCGGTGGGGCAGGCTCGGACACATTGAGTACACCCTATACATGTATCATAAATTTTTACTGAATGTGACATGGGATCTATAAATTTTTGAACATCATAAAATTTCAATCTAGTAAACTTGTAAATGAATCATTATAGTTAAAGACCAGATGAATCAACGATTTACCAGAAATTTTCTAATCAATTTCCTTCGGGATCAACTCATAAGAAAGGACCAAGATACTTTGATTTCTTACGTTTTCGAAAACATGATGTAGATTCGAACATATTGGATAGGCTAATTCAAATTGGTGAATCTTATAATTTAATATTATTAATATTACTCATTCAACAAAGTTGATTGATTGATACGCGTTGATTTTCTGTTACGATAAATTGAGGAAACAATAGCTGATCCAATAGCTGCTTCAGCGGCTGCAATAGCTATAACAAAAATTGAGAAAATATTTCCTTTTAATTGCCGACTATCAAAAAAATCAGAAAATGTTACAAAATTTATATTAACCGCATTCAGTAGAAGTTCAAGACACATAAGGGCCCTAACCATATTTCGACTCGTGATCAATCCATAAATACCGATAGAAAATAAATAGGCACTCAAAACAAGTATATGTTCGAGCATCATTGACCAACTCCTTATCAATTTCGATTCATTTTAATATGAAAAAGAATTCAAGGGATTTGATTGACTAGAATAGAACAAAAAGAATATATTGGAAATATATCGAATAAACGAATTTCTATTTTATACACGAACAATATTCAAATAGAATTCAAGGAAAATAGATGCTATAAGACAGAAAAAAGTTTAATTTTGCTTGCTTGCTATTTCTAGTTAGAAAGATTTATTACTGACGAGCCACAGCAATTGCACCTATCAAAGCAACTAAAAGAATTAGTGAAATGAATTCAAATGGAAGAAAAAAATCTGTTGCTAAATGAATTCCAATTTGTTGACTATTACTTATCAAATCTTGTTCTATAATTTGGTTTGATCTTGTAGTCCAAATAATCCCGGACCATGATGTATCTAATATAGTAGTAATTAGCGAAACAAGAATACTTGTACAAACCAACGAAGTAAGGCCATTCCCAATGGTCCACGGATTAAAATCTTTATAATATTCTGAACCATTCATGAACATCACAGCAAATAGGATTAAAACATTTATGGCTCCCACATAAATAAGGAGCTGGGCAGCAGCTACAAAATGAGAATTTGAGAGAATATAGAATAAGGATATACAAACAAGAACCAATCCCAATGAAAAGGCAGAATAAATTGGATTGGTAAGTAATACCACTCCCAGGCCCCCTAATATAAGACCCGATCCCAGAAAAAATAAAAGAAAATCGTGTATTGGTCCAGGCAAATCCATTATATAGAGATAAATAAATCGAAATGTTTTTCGTGATCTTATTGACCCGACCAGGAATCTTTTTTTTATGATACGGTCCTAATTGAATAAAATCCTAATCTATTAGGTGTGAATTGATCTAAGTACAATTATTGGGCAGTTTCATTTTTGATTCTTTTTTTTTTGTTTGTCCGAAAGGGTATTTTTTTTTGAAACTATATATTTCGAAACGAAATAATTACGAATATATTAATAGATTTTCAATAAAAATGAATTCGAAATTCTTATCAACCAGTTAATTTGTAATTGAATTTTTATTTATTGCCCAAACAAAGAGAAAGGCCTCATTCTTTTAATTCAAACCAAACATTCTTTTAACTTAAACCAAAATGGAACCTTAAAAGAATTGGAAATTTCTCTTTAATAGAATAGGGGGTTTACTTACTCAGTTTTTCTTTGAGGCGAATTCAAAATTGTTCGAATTGTATAATCGTCAATTACTGACATCGGTAAACGGCCCAAAGCAATTTGATTATAATTCAATTCGTGACGGTCGTAAGTAGAAAGTTCATATTCTTCAGTCATTGATAAACAATTTGTTGGACAATACTCAACGCAGTTACCACAAAATATACAAATTCCGAAATCAATACTGTAATTAAGCAATCGTTTTTTTCGAATATCCGTTTCAAATTTCCAATCAACAACAGGTAGATCTATAGGGCATACACGAACACATACTTCACAAGCAATGCATTTATCAAATTCAAAATGGATTCGCCCGCGAAAACGCTCCGATGTGATTAATTTTTCATAAGGGTATTGAATAGTTACGGGTAAACGATTTGCGTGGGATAAGGTAATCATGAAACCTTGACCAATGTACCTTGCTACTCGGACTGTTTGGTGGCCATAATTCATGAACCCAGTTACCATAGGGAACATATCGTGAATATCTATGAATATTTTTATGTTTGTTTCTTTCTCTTGTTTGAACCAAGTCATGAATCTCATATTCTTTTTTTCTTTACAGTGAAAGAAGTTGGAAAGAAGTTGTTAATAATAGATTACCAAGAGAAATGGGTAAAAGAAATTTCCATCCAAGATTTAATAATTGGTCCATTCTTAACCTAGGTAAAGTCCATCTTGTTGCGATAGAAATAAACAAAAACAAATAAGTTTTAGCTAATGTAATAAAGATCCCAATTGTCGTTCCAAAGATTCCATTCATTTTTTTTATTTCAAATAGTTCAGGGACGAATACGTACGGAATGGAAATATTCCAACCCCCCAAGTAAAGAACTGTTATAAATAAGGAAGAAAGTAATAGATTTAGATAGGAAGCAACGTAAAATAAACCAAATTTGATACCCGAATATTCGGTTTGATACCCTGCTACTAATTCTTCTTCGGCTTCTGGTAAATCAAAAGGTAATCTCTCACATTCTGCTAGAGAAGAAATTAGAAAAACGATAAACCCTATTGGCTGACGCCACAAATTCCATCCCCAAAAACCATATTTTGATTGCGCCTCAACTATATCAACTGTACTTGAACTGTTAGATAATTATAGTCGATGATAACATCACTGTTTCCATCCCTAGTCCAAAACCGTACATGAGGTTTTCAACTCATACGGCTCCTCGTGAGTCACAAATAAATTTAAGGACCGAATCCGTATTATTTATCTTCGTATGGTTGTAGAAGAGATAGAGAAAAAATGGATTGGAAGGTCCAAAATTATACCACTGTAATTCTGTCTGCTATATTATGAAGAATAAATAAATAAAAAGTGCTTCGGAATTGATCTCGTATTAATTTTACTTAATAATTTTAATTTTTATTTGTTGAGTAATAACTTAAGCCTTCAATTTCAATAAAATACTTCTTGTAGAAATATCAATAGATATTTCAACCCATTGTTTTCGATTACGAAAAAAAATGAAACATTACATTAGCTCCTAAATCATGACACGGCTTATAGCTCTCTATATATATGAAAGAAAGAATAAAACAAAGATTTCTTTTTGATTCTTTATTGTTTCTTTTTCGTTCCTATTCTTCTTTCTGATCTGAGAAAACCACGAATGGGGGCTTAAACTAAAAAATAGTAAAGGATTATTTCGTTCCTGATAGTCATTACTTTAATCGGTGGATAGGAGCATACTCTGGACCGGAATCGTGGGGAGTACTGCCTACTCATTTCTACTAATTTAAAGCCCCAATTAGTATTCTTTTTATGTTATCCAGAAATTTTATATAATTTACATAATCTCCATTACTAATCCTTTGTGTATTTTGGTGTTCCTAATCATCCACTCATTTTTTTTGTTCAATCCCCCGTTTGGTTTGGCAATACATGTATGGGAATCCATACAAAGGATAGCGAAAACTATATACGGTTGATCTTTTGAGCCCGCTTCAAGCTAGATTGACTAATCAACCCGTCTTGGGGTAAAGACTTCTTCCTCTTATGTTTTCTTCCACTTAACTCTTGTACATAGGAAATGAGATTCCATTTTTTTTTTTGTTTAATTTACTGCGAATTTATAAGCTGCTTTCTTTCACTCATATATAACTATCTAATTTAGTTTATCAACCTGAAGGATAATAAAAAACGAAGATATCTATTCAATCCATTCAGCTTATTTTCTAGAACGAAAGGAATAGGGAAAAGAAAAGTTTATATTTCAACGAATCGCACGTAGAGATATTGATAAAACACATAGAGTTAATGGTATTTCATAACTAATCGATTGAGCAGCAGCTCGCAGACCACCTAAAAAGGAATATTTATTATTTGATCCGTATCCTGACATAAGAAGTCCAACAGGAGCAATACTTGAAATAGCAATCCATAAAAAAATACCGATATTGAGATCGGCTAAAATAAGGCGAGAGCTAAAAGGAATTACTGAAAAACTTAGTAAAATTGATATGACTGCTATAGAAGGTCCAATACTGAATAAACGAGTATTTCCTCGAGATGGAAGAATATTCTCTTTGAAAAGCAGTTTTGTTCCATCTGCTAGAGCTTGAAGAATTCCCAAAGGACCGGCGTATTCAGGCCCAATACGTTGTTGTATTCCTGCAGATATTTCTCTTTCTAACCATACAATTACTAGTACACCTATTGTGATTCCCAATACAAGAGTCAAAATAGGGACAAACATCCATATGATCCCATAGACCTCTTTTAAAGATTCTAATCTGTAAAAGGAATTGATATCTTGTACTTCTGTTGTATAAATTATCATTTCAACGATCAACTTCTCCCATAATGATATCTATGCTACCTAGTATCGTCATAATATCAGCCAATTTCATTCTTTTAACTAACTGAGGAAGAATTTGCAAATTGATAAAACCCGGCGGGCGAATTTTCCATCTCCAAGGAAAACCACTTTGATCCCCTATCAGAAAAATTCCTAATTCTCCCTTTGGAGCTTCCATTCTCGCATAAAGTTCTTGTCTCGGTAATTCAAATGTAGGAGAAGGTTTTTTACTAATGAATCGATATTCAAAATCATTCCATTCTGGATCCCTTTTTCGATCAAAGCATCGGATTTCTAAATTCTCATAGGGACCCCCCGGAATTCCTTCCAGGGCCTGTTGAATTATTTTTATGGATTCCGTCATTTCACCGATTCGGACTAAATAACGAGCTAATGAATCTCCTTCTTTTTGCCACTGGATTTCCCAATCAAATTCGTCGTAACACTCATAATGATCAACTTTACGAAGATCCCATTTGATTCCAGATGCTCGTAGCATTGGGCCGGATAAACCCCAATTTATTGCTTCTTCTCCACCAATAACGCCTACCCCTTCAACTCGTTCTAAAAAAATAGGATTTCGCGTAATAAGTTTTTGATATTCAACAATTCCTGTTAAAAAATAATCGCAGAAATCCAAACATTTATCTATCCAGCCATAAGGTAGATCGGCCGCTACTCCTCCGATACGAAAATAATTATGCATCATTCTCATACCGGTGGCAGCTTCGAATAGATCATATACTAATTCTCTTTCTCTGAAAATATAGAAAAAGGGGGTCTGTGCACCAATATCTGCCATAAAAGGTCCAAGCCATAATAGATGAGAAGCTATACGACTCAACTCCAACATAATTACTCTGATATAGCTGGCTCTTTTAGGGATTTGAATATTGCCCAATTGTTCTGGTCCATTTACGGTTATTGCTTCCGTGAACATAGTGGCTAAATAATCCCAACGCGTTACATAAGGCAAATATTGTATAATTGTTCGGTTTTCCGCAATTTTTTCCATTCCTCTGTGTAAATAACCTAATATGGGTTCACAGTCAACAACATCTTCACCATCTAGAGTAACGATGAGACGAAGAACACCGTGCATTGATGGGTGGTGAGGTCCCATATTGACTATCATAAGGTCTTTTTCTGTAGCTGATAGATTCATAAGTTTTTCCTTGATTCATTCTTACATGAATTGTTGAAAACGAAAAGAAGTACATCAAAATGAAAAATCTAATAAATCGACTAATTCAAAATTTTCAAATTAACGATTTTTTGATTCCCGAATATCCAACTCACTAATTAATTCTTTATAACGTATTTTATTTTTCTTTGATAAATAAGACAGCAGCCGTTGACGTTTTCCTAGAATTTTACGTAGACCTCTCTGAGATAAATAGTCTTTTTTGTGCAATTCCAAATGTGAAGTAAGTCTTCGTATCTTATTGGTGAAACTGACTATTTGAAATTCAACAGACCCCTTGTTTTCTTCTTTTTTTTCTTGAAAAATAACTGAGATGAATGAATTTTTTACCATAAAACAAAATTTTCTCTCCCCCTTATTTTTGAATGTGAATTTTACTGATCAGTAATAATAATACCAGTCATTTTGATATGCACAATGATTTTAAGTTCGTTATGAACTTTATAATTTTTTCAAATAAAATGAATCAATCCGGTTTTCAATTTGATTCGTATAGGGATACAAAAGAGTGATAGATTTCTACAAAAGAGAAAATCTTTGAGTTCAAATAAGAGGATTTTGTTGATTCATTTGTCGATCTAATTGATATGTATGTCATTAAATTAGTATCATGTATCAGAATGGAATGTAAGACGATCCTTGTGCCCATCTATTTGTTTTCATATACCCGACACGGTACATACATAATATATGAGAAAATGTACCATTAACGAATTTTCAAACGCGGATACATATGTATCCTTACCATACTGAAACGACTGCCATTATTAGTATTAAACCAATAGCGATTCATACAAGCTAAATCTTCTAATCGATAATTGGGCCAAAGAAAGAACTTTAATTTAATTAGTTTCTTTTTATCACTATCAAGATGTTTGTTTTTATTCAAAACTTGCCCACAATTTTTTACATTATTTAAAAATACTGGATTTCTATGCATACCATTTTTATCCCTTGAATTGAAAGAAATTCGAATTCGCAATTCTCGCCGGTGGTTAGTGGATAAAATAGTTTCAGGAACAAACAAATCATAATGATTTTTGTCTTTATTTTCAGTCATTTTTTGATGTCTTGCAATGGATTCATCAAAATTCTTTTTATCAATATAGTTTTTTTCTTGGTATCTTTGATTAATTTCTTGTTTATTTTTATGAACCAATGAAATACTTATAGTTTGATATAGAATAAATTGTCCATCATTTTTGACAGACAGACGAACTGGCTCGATAATCAATATTCCTTTTTTCATTAATTCTCTAAGAGTTAAATCCTTCTGACTCATCAAAATATCCAGATTCATTTCTCCCCTGTGAATAGAGGATATAACAATTTCGTTTGGATTTATCAGTTTAAGCAGGAAACTAGATGCTTTGATATTATTGATTATTCTTTTATTTAAAGAATTATCCCATCTCAATTGAAAACGCAAATACCTTTTTAGGAAAAAAGCAAGCTCTGCTTTCGTGTTGCTCTTGGATTGTTTTTTCTTTCTACGTTTTTTTCTGTCTGATTTACCATAATCTTCTCCAACATCTTTTTCTTGGTTTGAGAGAACGGATCTAAATTTTCCTTGTTTTTGTGCATCTGATACAAGATCCCCTTCACCTATGGGTTCTTTTTCTTCTTGATTTCGATTCTCTAATGCAAGAATTTTTTTTTCATTCGGTGCTATAAGGGGGTCCCTTTTTTTATTTTCAATAATCTTTTTATTAATGTTTCCATTTCCATTAAAATTTAAAAGAAGTAATTTGATTGGTATGATCCATGGTTTAACCTTATATGCATTATATAGTAGCACAAATTCTGGGAAGAACCAAAGTTCCAGATTCGCTATAGGACAACTTAGTATTTCTTCATTCATTCCCATCCAATCAAAAGGGCTTCTTTTTTTATTGGATGGGTTGCTTTCTTGATCTTGATCAATTGTGAAATAAAAAGAGTCCCTCTTATTAATTTTATCAATTTTTTGATAATTATTAACCACAGTCTTAATATTTTTGTTACCCTTGGTACTGGTATTGACCCAGGACTCAATATCGGCCTTATTTCTAAGACAAAAATGAAGAATTCGCCAATTTAAAAATTTTCTATGCGAAAATTTCCCCATAGCATCTAGAATATCGTCTTCTCCTAGATAATTATGGAGAGGGATATCCCCCAGTGTATCAAAAAATTTTCGTTTCTCCATGTTGTAATTATAAGAAATCTCTTCCCTCTTATTTACTTGTAATGGCGATCCATAAGTATATGAGTCCCTCTTATCTTGATAATTAATAGATTTATATGATAAAAAATCATATCCATAGTGTTTTTTAAAATTCGATTTTTTATATTTTTGTTCTTGATTCAGTTTATATTCTTGATTCAGTAATGAATTCGCTTGAAAATCATTTTTTTTTTCGTAATGAATTAATCTTTCTTTTTCATCTGAATCCCATTTTGTTAAATCTTTATTTTGAGCCATATAGTGTTGATTGACTCTATTTCGCCAATGTCCTGGTACTAATCTAAGCCATCTACTCTGAAATAAATCGTATTGATAATGACTCCTTAACCAGTTTTTCCATTCATTCATTCCAGAATGCCAAAAGATTTTCTGTCTTAACCCATAATGATATCTTAATCTGGAATGAGATATTCCTTGTTCTTCAAAATAATCTTTTATTTCATTTTTAAGAAAAAGAGATGTTCCGTGATATTGAAGGATAGGTTTGAATTTATAAAAACTAATAACTTGGTTTTGTGATAATTTGTAAAATACATATGCTTGTGAGAGGGAGGATAAGTCACAAAAAGCTTTTGCATTTTTATTTCTAATACTACTATTAGAAAGTGAGTTTTTTATAGTTGCAATAAAATGAATTGTATTTTTAGTTGTTTTATTAATTCTTTCTTGATTTGCTTCATTATTGTAAATGAATTTCTCAATTATTTTTTTTGTTGATTCAAGAAAAAGTTGTGTATTGGTTCTTGGAATATTAATGATATATAGAATAATATCTATGTATATCTTTTCAATGAAAAATTTTATAAAAAAATAGAATTTACGGATTAATCGAATATTTCTTCTTTTTAATATTTGCCAAAATTTTTTTGATGATTCTAATATTTTATCCTGATAACTTATTTTGTTAGAACTAATATTTATTTCTTGAGTTAGAAATTCGTTTTTCTTGTCTTTTCTAATTTTTTCTATTTGATTTTTGATTGTGTTTGTTCTCTTAGTCAGATCTTTTATTTTTTTTTCTGTTAATGAATAATTTGCCCACTCCATAGATTGAATTTGAAGGGATAATGTGTGAATCATCTTATTACTGATTATCGAATCTTTTTTAGTTTCGCCCAATTCATATATTTCTCTCAACCTAAAAAATGGAATTGGATTTCTTTTTGAAAGTTCTTTTATTATGCCCTTTAGAAATAGAATACTTTGAGTGATCCATTTTTTTGTTTCTTTTGAGACTTTTCGAAACAATTTTGTTTTTTCTTTTAAAATTGTTAAAGCTATAAAACAGTTAGTTTTCAATTTTTGAAATTTTTTTTTTAGTTCTTTAAAAATAGGCTCAAAAAACGAACGCCGTTTTCGAGGAGAACCGAAAGGTAGTTCAGTTTCCATTCCCCAAACTGTTAAAAAGCAAAAATCAATCTTTTGACCTTTCGTTTTTTTCATTGGATCTTTAGGAGAGGTTTTTTTCATTGGATCTTTATGAGAGGGTTGTAGTTTAAATCTGTGCCAAGGTTTCAGGCAAAAAGTAAATAGGATCTTTATCTGAATACCTTCTCTTAACCAGTTTTTTGGAAATTCTGTTTGGGATAATGGAACACCATCATAAGTGCATTTAACATGCATTTCTCGATTCCAATCCTTGAAATCCTCGGACCACTCAGGAAATTGGAATAATAACATACGGGCAATGTTTTTAGCTATTATCAATGAAGGTAATATAATATATTTTCTAAGAATCGATTGTGTTATTAACAGGAAGCTCCTTATTACTTGAGCAAGTAAACTCCTAGCCCAAGTTTTTGCTATTTCTAGCCGCATTTTCTCTTCTCTTTTGTATTTTTCTCTTTTGTGCTCGTCTTTTTTCTTAATCTTTTTTTCTGTATAATCATAAATTTGTGATTCTTTGTTTTTATATATCCAATTTCGAGATATTAGTTTCATCGGCCCAGAAATATCAAAAGAAAAAAAGAGGGGTTTGTCTACTCTGTCCAAAAAAAGTGGGGAATGTACATTTGCTTGAAACAGTTCCCAAGTAATTGTTTTACGTCTTTGGGCACGCATGGAACCTTTTATTATGTCTCGACGAAAATCCGGTTGTTGCGAATAGCGTATCAAAGCCACTTCGTCTGGTCGATCAGGATCATTAGCATCCTTGGTATTAGTATAAGTCTTGGTCTTTGCCTGGTTATTAGTAAAAATCACTAAGCGCTTGTATTTTCTTGAACGAATTTCAGGCTTTGCTGTTAACTTTTCCGCGGTTTCTCCGTCCTCTTGTTCTAAATTTTTGATTAATTTGTATGACCATCGAGGAACTTTTTTACTTATTTCTTTTATTCCAATAGATTTTTTTATAATTGTTTGATTGTTGGGATTAGTTATAACTATATTGAATAACAATTTCAATATTTTGACTCGATCCTCGGAATCGATATTTCCCTGTTCATCTTCTGTCAATGTCAATAAAGAGAGTTCTTTTTCTGTTGATAATGGTTTTATATTGAGTGTATCTATTGTCTGTTCAAATTCGTGATAATCAGTAGTAAGAAGTATAGCATGAATCTTATTTATCCAAAATGGATCCGTGTTTTTTTTTTTATAAGTTTGATTTATGCTTAAAGGTGAAAACCTTTTTTTGATTCTTCCGCGGTAGGGTCCATGCAAGAAAGGATCATATATTTTAGGCAAGTATTCTCTTTTAGTTTCATTATTAGAGAATCGAGTCCTTTTTTCAAGTATGCCCAGATCAAAAGATTCCTTATCTAAGGATTCGACTCTATTTATAAACTCCTTACTTAAATTTATTCTTTTAAGTTCATTGATAAAACTCCAATCAGTATACAATTCATCAGAAACCAATTTTTCTGGTGTGAAAAAATATATTTTTTTTTGTATCATTTCTCCAAAAGTTGCTAAACTAGGTGGATACGTAAAAGCTATTTTTTCTTTTCCATCACTTTGGCATGTATAAAAAAAATATTGTGACATTTCATTTTTTATAGCATTTTCAAACCGGTCATTTTTTATATATCGAAAAGGTCGATTCCATCGTTTATAATCAAAAAGAAGCGTCACAAGAGGTTTTTCAAACCATAATAAATATTTATCTTCTTTTTTTTTTAATATTTCTAACTTCGAATTTTCTTGATTCCCATCCAGATAAGAAGTTTCATAAACTGGGCTATTTTTATAGTATGTCTCTTTAAAGCCAAAGTGGAGTTCGCCCTTTTCTTTTTTTTTTTTCTTGCCATTCACTCGTAGCTTTTCTGTTTCATCCATTTTGTTCGGATCCACCCTTTCCTCCGAAAAAAGGGAAG